TAAAAAATCCCATTATATTATTAAGTACATTCTTCATCGAATTAGATCGACGCTTCTAGTACTGATGGAATTTCTATTCTGTTTACTGAATCACATGAAATTTTAGCCAACTCCATATTTGAAATGAAATGTATGAACTACGTATGAACGAAGAAATAAAGAGAATTTTCTACTTAAATTGGAAGTTGCGACAGATCAAAATGGAAAGGAGTTGATAGAACAATCCTAGAAACAGAATTCTGTCACTTAGACTTATTAAGGTCATAGGGTTTTGTATAGAATCGCAAAACAAAAAAAATGATTAAAATTATACCATTATTATGATATTACATATTCGAATTTGAGAAAAAGAAAAAGATTCGGTATTTGGGAGACAAAGACAAAAAATCAGATAGAATCTATTTTTTAGCACTTAACCACCTTAGCTTAGGGATTTCCTTTTTCAAAAAACGATTCAAAGAGAAGAGAGATATTTGTACTTTACTTATTTTTGAGTAGAATACAATTGGAAGTGTATTGTATAAGAAGGGTTGCATTTATTAAACACGTATCCAGATAGCTAGAATATCCGACTTTTCTTTTATTGCCGGTTCTATTCCGAATAGCCCCGGCTGTGCTCTATCAAAAGATAATTTCTATTCAATGCATGAAGTAGGATAATTTTATGATAATTCCCTATCGACAACATATCTAAATAAACATATCTAAATAATAGATATCTGTGTAACAATTTATGTTCTGGGGTTTACATATACTCATATGTTTTGTTATAATTGAAGTTGAGAAAGATTTTTTGATTGAAAAAATCAATACTGATTGGTTCGGTCTCAATTTTTATTTTCTTATGTCATTAGGAAAACACAATTTGAAATTCAAATCCCAGAATCGTTCATGAATTCGAGCTAAGGAGTCAATAGTTAATGGTTCAAATTTATCGGCTGAAAATACACAATGCTAAAAACATTCTCTCGCTTTTCTATTGAGAAATCAAATGTGTATTTTCAGATACTATACAATAAATGGAAGGGGTGGATCAAATCCAACCAAAAGGGGGTTTGGAAGAAAAGGATTAAGGAAAACAGAAGTCAAAATGCAAGTACAATAAAAATTCAGTAATCCGGGAAATTTGTATCTATTTTGTATCATTTTGGCGGCATGGCCGAGTGGTAAGGCGGGGGACTGCAAATCCTTTTTCCCCAGTTCAAATCCGGGTGTCGCCTGATTACCAAAAACTCGAAATCTCCTCTTCTTTTCTTCTGATAGAACTCGCAGAATGCTTCCCCCGTAGAAGCATAGGAAACAGGCTGTTGATACTTTGTTTGATTCTAAGTATGTGGTCTAAAGGTTTTCTAAAAGAAAAGATTGTGAAGCCCCGTTCGCATCTAGGATTCAAGGAAATATTCGAATCTACTGGTAGAGGGGTTATCAAGACTTCACGATTCCCTTCTATTACTAAGGGAGTGGCTAATGACTGGATCTTGAATCAAATTGTAGAGCCTGATAAGAAATTCAATTAATAGTTTTGGAAGGGGTCGGAAGTTGCTTTATATAAGACGGACTTGCGAGAATCTCTGAGTGCTCAGGTATCCAATCAATATTAGATTGGATGAATAATTGACTTTTCTAGAAAAGAGAGTAAAAAGAAATGCTTTCTTTTCGGTAACGCCTACCCAAGCCCCCTGTTTCGCAGCGATAATCGGAAAAGGGGGTGCGGATTAGATCAAATGGGGAAATAGAGATCTGTAATAGATAGTGATTTCTCGTTTTTAGTGATTTCCCCCCTTCTGTTTTTACTTAGAAGGTCAACAAAACAAAAAAAGAATAGACCTTATTATTCCTACATGTTCCCATTTCCTTGAGATGTTACTATGTATTTTGCTTGTGTTTTTAATCTTTCCTGATTCGAAATCATAATCGATTTATTGGATTGCTTTCTCAATAGTGTTCGGTCGGAACCCCTTTTTGACTCTGCGGCATTGATTCCACTATTATTAGTGAGGAATAATGGAATAATTCCTTCGTATTTATAGAGATAGGGGACATAATGCACATGGATATAGTCAGTCTCGCTTGGGCTGCTTTAATGGTAGTCTTTACATTTTCCCTTTCACTCGTAGTGTGGGGAAGAAGTGGGCTCTAGAAGTACTACTAATTGAGTTCAGGAATCAAAAATAAAACCGTATCAATTGTTTTATAGATCGTTCTGCAACGCATTTGAAACTATTTCAAATCAAAATCTCTGAATTTGGAATCTCATTGGACTCCAATCGAGTAATCTATGATATGAATCATACTCTTTCAATTTTCAATTAAAGAGATATTTCATCGATTCCCGCCCTTGTATTGTATTTCGAAAAGAAAGGGATTCAGATGATTGGAAATTTATTCCAACCTCAAATTCTTCCGAAATTTTCTATTTCAATCAACGGGAATGGGCTCTTACTATCTTTATAGATGGATACTGAGTAAGACGGACCCCCCCTTTTTTTTATTTCTTTCCCTCTTTACTCTTTCAAAGAAGAAGTCGTTTTGTTACGTGTATACGCACTTTCTATGAGAAATGATATAGGGATGGTGGTTGTCTAACGAGAGACTGGGCAATAATAAGATCTTGACTCGGGCGAGTCATGGGCATTTACTCTTTGTTTTCTAATTTGAGAAAGGCGATTTTTGCTTTATCGACTTATTTCATATCAGGGTTTGGGCGTTAAAAATAGGCAAAGTTTCCCCTTCCTTATTAGTTAATAGTATGGTAGAAAGATGCATCTTTCTACCATACTATCTATCTCTTAGAAAACTGCTGATTATAGTGCGCTCGTTTCATTTAAGTTAAGACGTGAAATTGGAATCCTTTTCATTTGACTTCGTCAATTTTTGATAAGAACTCAGAAGGAAAGTTTAATTCAAATGAATTTTCAAATTCATTTGAATTAATCATTTTGGCTGACTGTTTTTACGTAAATGATAAGCAGAAAGGCGGTAGGAACTAGAATGAATAGTGCAGTAGCAATAAATGCAAGAATATTTACTTCCATAATCTCATCGGTTTTTTTACTTCGCAATAACTCGGGATTTAATCCCCTAGAGATGATAAATCTTTCGGCTGTAAATTCAATGAATGAATTACCTCTCGATGATCTTGAATCGGATCAATATCATGAATAACAATATCTGATCTATCAAATCAACCCGTCGTCAAGACTTGAATAGTATAACATAGGAAGTTCTTTTATCCATACCGAATCCAAATTTGGATTCCTGACTCAATCAATCCAAAATTCCTTTATTTATCATCTGTTTCCTTGTTTTTTCTATAACCTGCCTTGCGTCTTCCTTGGGCAATCGTCTGATAAAGGATCATCAGATTGCCTTTCCACTTCGATTAATTACATAGTTCTAAACCTAAACAAACAATAAAAGCGAAATGGAAAAAATAGGAAAGCAAAAAGAAATAAAGACTCCTTTTTGCTTTGGGAATGAAAGTATGCCCCTCGCCACCCTTTACTAGTTCATAGAAGGGAAAAAATGAATTGATGTATTTATTTGATTTTGATCCGTCGGGACTGGCGGGGCTCGAACCCGCAGCTTCCGCCTTGACAGGGCGGTGCTCTAACCGATTGAACTACAATCCCGGGGAAAGGAAATAGGGGATCTCGCAGAAAATTGGATTCTTTTTTTTTATCTTCGTGGGGTCTTTCTGAAGGACAGGGGGGTTTGTACCATCTCATGGTAGATTAGCGGATTATTGGGCCGAGCTGGATTTGAACCAGCGTAGACATATTGCCAACGAATTTACAGTCCGTCCCCATTAACCGCTCGGGCATCGACCCAGGAAGAATCCATTTTAGGCTTATTAGTAATCCATGATCAACTTCCTTTCATAGTACCCTACCCCCAGGGGAATTCGAATCCCCGCTGCCTCCTTGAAAGAGAGATGTCCTAAACCACTAGACGATGGGGGCCGACTTGACCAACCGCCCTCATACTATGATCATAGTATGATCAGTTTTTTGAAATTGTCAATATAATGGAATGATCAGATCCGGGGGATCCTTCCGTTTTTCATAATTGTATAGAATTTTTTGATTCGTCATTCATATTCATGAATCGTTCATTAGAATCGACATTCTCTAGATAAATCTAATCTAGTAAGCGGGAGCAAAATCAAAAAGTTATCAAAAATGTTCTTTAAGACTTTAGTTCAAGGGGAGGAGTAGAATCTCTTCATGACATGATTCGATGAAATGTCTTGAAATTCATTTTATATCAAATTAGTAAGTGTACGTGTATGTTATGTATCAATTAAGTGAATTTTGTTTTCATTAAGGATCATCTCAATAAAAGAAATTAGGGCGGGTCTTGAAACAATTCATTTTACCCTAGACTTTCTAGGAAAATCCATTGGATTATTCAAAAATAAACTACTAGTCACTATGAGTATATTGTATATATATATATGTATATAATATATTTGCATATAGAGATTTTATCTACATAGTGACTCGTCCGGGAATGAAATCAAATAAGCCCTTTTAACTCAGTGGTAGAGTAACGCCATGGTAAGGCGTAAGTCATCGGTTCAAATCCGATAAGGGGCTTTTTTTTGTATTTAGAATAAAAAAGGAACTAACCGGATAATACGTTATCATTATACTGAGTTAGAGTATAGTAGTTCTAGTTAAAAAATGGAACATTTGTTCGGAAAATTTTCATTATTATGAATAATAATAAGCCGCCTCTTGAATCGCCAAAGATCCCTATTTTCCATTATACCAAGCAAATCCACCGGAAAGATTCGAAATCAACAAAACAAAAGAAAAAGTAAGTGGACCTGACCCATTTAATTATAACTATATCCGCTATTCTGATATTAAAATTCGATAGAGATGAAATTTGAATTAGAACAGCCGGCCACCTCCCTTTTTGAATTTCATTTCTTTGGACTTGGAAAGGAAAGAATTTGTCGATATTTCCGATTCAATCTTCTTGTTCCTATCTTT